CTAGGGTTTATTGAAAAGAAAGAATTTCTTTTTTCATTTCCATTTTAGAAAGCCAATTTTCCATCGAATTGTTATTGGATACCGAGGACTTAGAGACTCTCCTGAGTCTGTATAGAAAGTATCTTCAGCCCTTTCCACAACCACTAATTCGATTTTCCGTCGGGCTATCCAATCTAATTCAGGACCCGGTAATTAAACACTACATTAGTAGTGGAAGGGAATCAATAAATCTTTATATGAGAGACCTTCCACCACTATAATCTGTCCTTGAATCCTAGAGGCAAGGATTTAGAGCACTTTAGCTTTCGAGAGTCAAACTTCCAGATGTTTAGAACCAAGCAAGCAAGTCTCAAGAGTCCTTTTACTTTGTTTGCTTCTGCTGGGGAAAAATTCAGCGAGTTATATTAGCAAAACGAAATAAGAGATTTCGAGTTTTTTCTTGATCAGGCGACACCCGGATTTGAACTGGGGAAAAAGGATTTGCAGTCCCCCGCCTTACCGCTCGGCCATGCCGCCAAAATGTATGATCTCCTACAAAATAGATGAAAAAAAAAAGTCTCCCTTTGTTTGCGTCGGGTGGGGAATTCCTAAACTTCTTTTTTTATTGGACTTGCATCTTGAATCCCGTTTTCTTAAATTTAACCCTTGCCCGAAAAGAAAAAAATCCTTCGTTTTTTGGATTGGATCCATCCCTTCGGTTGTATGTATAGTATCTCAAAACCTAAATATTTACAAATTTTCCCTCTCTTTTTTATATTGATATTGAAAAATGGAAAAACCAAATGTGGTTTTTCAGTCACAAAAGCCAAAATTTAGGACAAATTGGAACCATTAACTATTAAATGTGACTGTAAATTCATGAACGATTCTTGGATTTGAATCCAAAATTGTCTTTTCTTAATCCTAATGATATAAGACAATCCAAATTGATATATAACTAATCAGTATTGATTCTTTTCCATAAAAAAAATCCTTCCCAATTTCTATTATAACATCAAATAGAAGTATATGTAAACCCCAGAACATAAATTGTTATACAAATATTTAATTGGATATCCTATCTATATATGATGCCTATAGAGAATTATCAGTAAATTGGAGTGCTTCAATTTTTCATTCAATAGATGGAATAGAAAATGGAAATTTTGATATAGCATAGCACGCGCTGTCCCGAATAGAACTTCAATAAAGGAGGAAACATAGATAGCTATCTACACATGGTTAATCAATACAAACTTTATTACTCTATTACGCCCTTCGATCGTATTCTACTAAAAAAAGGTAAAAGTATCTCTCTTTTATGCGAATCATTTGTTGAACAATAGAATCCATGAAAAAGTTAAGTGCTCAAAAAAGATCAACTCTATATTTTTGATGATTATAATGTCTTTATATCATCGAAGAGATTAAATACCGAATCCATTTATTTTTCTGGTACCCAATCGGATTAGAATATGTAATATCATAATAATGGTAGAAATGGAATAACTTTTTTTTTGATATTCTATCCAAAACTCCATAAGTCTAAGTGACATTTATTAATTCCTTTCGATTTTGTATTTGTTACAAATTCCAATTTGAATATAAAATTGTCTTTATTCCTCCGTTCATATGCATTTCATACATTCCATATATGGGGTGGGTCAAATTTCATGTGATTCAGTAAACAAAATAGAAATTCCATCATTGCTAAATCAATCCATATGATTTGATGAAGAATGGGTCAATAATGGAATTTTTTTGAGAAAAGGGAAATTCAAAATGCTCGGGGATGGAAATGAGGGAATGTCTACAGTACCTGGTTTTAATCAGATACAATTTGAAGGATTTTGTAGATTCATTGATCAGGGCTTAACAGAAGAACTTTATAAGTTTCCAAAAATTGAAGATACAGATCAAGAAATTGAATTTCAATTATTTGTGGAAACATATCAATTGGTAGAACCTTTGATAAAAGAAAGAGATGCTGTATATGAATCACTCACATATTCTTCTGAATTATATGTATCCGCGGGATTAATTTGGAAAACCAGTAGGGATATGCAAGAACAAACTCTTTTTATTGGAAACATTCCTTTAATGAATTCCCTGGGAACTTCTATAGTAAATGGAATATACAGAATTGTGATCAATCAAATATTGCAAAGTCCCGGTATCTATTACCGGTCAGAATTGGACCATAACGGAATTTCGGTCTATACCGGGACCATAATATCAGATTGGGGAGGAAGATTAGAATTAGAGATTGATCGAAAAGCAAGGATATGGGCTCGTGTGAGTAGGAAACAGAAAATATCTATTCTAGTTCTATCATCAGCTATGGGTTTGAATCTAAGAGAAATTTTAGAGAATGTTTGCTATCCTGAAATTTTCTTGTCTTTCCTGAATGATAAAGAGAAAAAAAAAATTGGGTCAAAAGAAAATGCCATTTTGGAGTTTTATCAACAATTTGCTTGTGTAGGCGGAGATCCGGTATTTTCTGAATCCTTATGTAAGGAAT